ATATATTATGGTCGTCGATCTCCAACTCAACCTCTGATAGGGCGGGGGACAGTTCACAAGCTTGGTATTTAAGTAAGTCTCAGGTCGAAGTCCTTCACCCCGGAAATGCGGTTTTAAATCTACTAGGATATGACCTCCTGTGATTCATAGTTTTAGTGAGAAGGTAACTCTCTCTATAAAAATGGAACTTTATCTATGTATGGCTCTAACCCGGCTAGGATTAATAATGAGGCAGTTCAGGAACTATTAGCTCTACTCGAGCTATGCCGTCTCTTGCCTTTGGGCTGCTGCCCCTCTTCCACCAAATCCTTAACCTCTTCCATCGGTTGGAGATAGGGGTTCCCAGTTGTTTTAGTACTTATCATCTATTTGATCTCACCTGCCCGGCATGGCATGCCATCACTCTTCCGTTGTGAACTCCGTTTCACTCGTTCGTTCAGTCGCTAGTTCTTGTCCCCTTTCTGACCAGGAAAGTGAACCTTGCATAAGGGCTCGAAAGACATTTCCGTATAAAAATATAGTTTTTTGTGGTTGGAAAATAAGGTATTTCATCCTCTGGCTATTTACTTTATAATTGCACTTCAGAGGTATAGCAGGGGCACGTTTAGCTTATTAGGAAAAGCACCTCCATGAGGTCGCGGATTCAGGTCCCTACTACACAGCAGTTAGAAACACATAGAGCAACCACGAGCACGCAGGATACTAAAATTCCATTTTTACAAGAAAGAAGGGCATTCTCAGTATTTAGAAACATAGAGCAAAAAGCGGTTTGATAGAAAGTCGGATACGTTTGATAGTATGAAACCTTTAACCGAATAGGGCACCAAGCCAGCTTCCACTTGTGTCTCCTGGGCCGGTTGACCCTTTACCAAACCAAATAGGACAAGTCCTAACTAAAAGGCAAGTTCCTAACTAAGAAACCTAAGCTAAAAGCGCAAGTGGGGTGTATCTATAGTCGGCTTTGCCGCTTCACAGCTCCACAATCCCGCTTCTTTTTTATCTAAAAGAAGCTTCGCAAAGTGCACTCTCAGTCCCCTTCGTACGACAGGGCCCCTGCCATTCTTCCCTCTATGGAACCAGGCCGAATCCCCAACTACGTTATAAAAGGGGTCTTGGCAATCTGCCCAATATCGTATAAAGCTGCTGCGACTTCGTCCCCTTCGTTGCCTGCTTCAATCAATCGTATTTCTGCTCGTGAAAACGGAAACGTACTTTATTAAGGCTGATGCCCGTGCCCTGCCGAGTGAAGGAGAGATTGTCGTACTTATGGGGATCCAAAGTGACTAGCCCTGGTCTGGGAGTACTGAGAGTACTGAATACGAGGTATCATTTAGTATCTGTTGACCGGACTAGTCTCGTCCCATCTGGGCTGTTTGGCTGACATATCAAAAGGGTAGGATTCCGTTCCCGAGGGGGTGAGGCTGCCGCGCTTGGTACGGTGAGTTGCTAGCTATGGACCAAAGAGAAGGGCATATGTGATATCAATTCCGGTTCTTGATGCCCGACCCAACTAGGCGAAACAGCTAAAGAAATGTTCTAGTCAAGTCGAGAGCTAGAGAGAGTAGATGATACGTTCCAAGGGTGAAGCTAACGCTTCCCTGGCCACTAGGGAGTCATCAAAGTATGAGTCCATACACTTGCTAGCTAATACTGGATCGTCAAAGACCTGATTCCATTTCTTAATACCTTCCGTCTCTCTCCTAAGGGATCCAATCCGAACTCCTTCCCTCACTTCGTTCATGATAGTCGGTCGAGTGGCCACTGTTCCCCTTTATAGTTGAGTTTCGCCTGTTTCCTTGGCCTTATCTTTTGAGCTTCTTGTAATCAAGCGCGAATCAAATGAACCGGAATCCTATCTATGGGCCTGTACCTAAACTCTGAAAGCGGGAACCTCTATTGTCGTCCCACATTCCGAAATGAAAGCGGTAACTCTAATTCCGTTTATCTCCTTAACAGTAGAGCCACTCCTAGTTTCCCGTCGGTTGAGCCACTCCCATTCCTCTCGCTTTCAGCGGACAGACCGATCAATGAGTACGTGTGACACCAACTTTTTCATCTGTACGCCTCTCCCTTCCACCCTCCCATAGTTAGTAGTGGCCCTTTTCAAGCAAAAAACACGGGTTTGGGCGACCTCTTGCCTCTATTTCCAACTGGCGAAGGGCAGGTTGGGAGCTGGGAAGAATACGAATCTTGCAAGAGGTGCCATCCTGACCTGGAGGAGGTGATGGGGAAGCTGCTGGTTCAACCGACCGAGGGGAAGCTGCTTGCTGACTTATACTCAATTGAAGGGTAAAGTCTTAATCAAATAGTTCAGTTGTTGCGCCCCATATCCTAGTAAAGTTCGAACCGTTTCCAGAGCGAAGGACTTCGATCTTAGACTGAAAAATCAAGCGCATGAACTACCCCTATTGACCTAAAAGGTCAGCCCAGTCAGTGCAGTCTCGATCTTTATGATTCAACTTCTCTTTCACTTCTCTTTGCGAGCTAGCCCGGTGCCCCATAAACCAGCTCTTCTCAGAACCCGGGGGAGAGACTAAAAGCTGTCTCTTGAGCTCGGGTAGCTCCTTCTTAATTGATTGCCAAATCTTAATCGAATTGCCATGCTCTAATCAAGGAGCGACCAATGAAAATAGAGTTACAAGTTCTAGGGCGAAGAACTCTGATCCTGGGCTTTTGAACATCAAGCTTGTGGACAGGCCTCTCTCTTCCTTCTTGCTTCACACCTGCTATTGACCCCAATTAACTTAAGAAACCAGCCAAGCAATGGCCTTGTTATTTATAAGGGGTGCGGCTATGCCGTGTTCTCGGTGTATGCGCGAAGTGAATCTTCTATACCGTCCATAGTTGGCGGGCAATTCGTCGTTCATGCATTTGGGACCGTTGTCGCTGGAGATTGCACTTAGTGCTAGGCTTCCGCTGTCGGTCCGGCCCGGGTGATGAAACTGAACGTACTTTGGTTAGTCATTCTGGTTGTATCGACTTGCGTCTGTCCCTCTGTCCCTGATCCTTTCAAGCATAGAATGAAGCGAGTGGGGATTGCCGGGTTTCAGCTGGTTTCTGTGCTCTTAGGTTCGATCTCTTCTCTTCTAGGGCCAACGCGCCTATTCTATTACATTAGTTTCCCTTTCCCCTTCTTGGGTGAACCTGTCCCATTGCCCGAATCCAGGAATGGTGATGTCTCGTCCTGACATGGCCCTAAACGGGTTTAATGGAACATGCCTAGGGCAGAGAAACGTAAGTTTATCTAGCCCGATAGGCAAACACCTTAAGATAGGGCACTTCGTGGCTTAAACGGCTCTATTTTCACTATGCTCCACCGTTAGAGAAGAAAGAAAATACATGCATATAGGCAAACCCCACGAACAACTAAACCATCCGTTTCGGGAGCTACAAGGAGGAAGAAATAGGATTCGGATGAAGAATAAGAAAGAGAGAACGATGCCGAGGCTGAAGTCGAAACCTAAGTCGAAGTTCAAGCTAAAGCAGGTGCCTAAGTTGAAGCTTAAGTCGATGCCAAAGCCGGTGTTGATGTCTTAGAATAGGGAACACCAAGTGAAAGAGCTGCCATCCGGAACTTGAGAAGGGGGACGAACTACTTTGATTGAGTCTTGCAGACAAACCGAACTCGCGGAGATTGAAATGAGAGAAAATGGAAAGGCGCTTTTTCCACCTTTTTCAGAGTTGAGTTACTCTTAGTCGAAATCACTCGAACCTTTCTCATATCTTTGTGTTTCCTGTGTCCTCAATTGTCCAGTTTCCTGGCTCGCTAGCTTGCTTGATCAAATCCACGGAACGGACTGACTTCCCGGCAAAGCAAAGGAGAAAGAGTGATTCTTTACGTTGCAAGCAAACAAGCAACGGCACACACAGAAGTGAATAAAATAGCTGACTGACTTCCGCACAGGAAGGAGTGACTGAACGACGGTGTTTTGCAACTTTTCAATCAAATTCAATCAAAAAACAAGGGAAGATGGGACTTTTGAATAGAAATCCCCGGACTTTTTCCTTCTTTTTACCTTCCCTAAAAGTACCATTTCAATGGAATAACACGGGAAGATGAAACCTTTTTTAACCAAAAACAGGAGAATTAGTCAACTTGTCAATCAAGATTCAATCAAGGAAAGCACTTCTTCACTTGCCTTGGCTTTGGGTGAGTGAGTTCCCGCTGCATCCCACTTTGGTTTTGAATAGCGCTTTGCCGCTTTCTCTCCCTTATGGTACGGTTGAGATCTTTTACTTAGAGCCTCTTCTCAGCTCTCTAATTCCGTTCCGTCACGAGCTACTTCGTTCTCTCCTTGAATTATTGTATAGGGCGAGCCACTGTAAGTTCCTTGCGTTTGTATCTTTGTTAGTAATCGCCTCAACTATTTATCAGGAATCTCTGAATCCCTTTCTTTCTAACCGGAACCCACAAGAGTAGAATCTAGAATAGAGTAGCTCAACTGGTAGAGAGGGGGAACTTTAACCAAAGATAGGCAATTTACCTTTTAGACAAATTCCTACTGTCACTAAAGGGGATCAGGAACCCCTTATCATGATTCGGCATCTAACCCCCTGGGGGCTTACTCCTTCGTTCCAGATGAATCTAGCTAGATGGATGCACCGGGGCATATAATGCCCACTTGTTCTTCATGTTCAAGCTTGACTGAGCAACCTTACTAGAACTACTAGAACTATACTATACAAGGCTCAAAAGAGCAGAAAGTGTTGTGAGTTCGCTCCGTGCACCTTTGGAACTTCAGCAGGGCGACCTTCATCATTCAATATCCATAGTATAGTAGTTTCACATTCCAAGCTGGCAAGGGAGGGACACTAGCTGGGGCCCGATCCTCACCATGGGAAGGACATATAGCACATAAAGGAAGTGTAGACAGGCGGATTACTTTTCTAGTTGGCTATGTTGATATAGCTTAGATAGGGAAAAGATACTATAGGGTAGGGCTGAACTTTCAAATCCGGGGGCTTTGTTCCCGAAACTCCCCTCCGCTTCCTTCCCCTCTTTCGGCCACGAAAGAAAAAGAAATAGAAGGGCATGAACAGCCTTAACAGCAGTATCAGACACCTGATCCCGACTCTGGGTACTTAACCAATACGCCGCGCCGGCTCTTCGACCAGGGAGGCATTCCTACCAGAATGCCGACTACTACGACTAATACGACTAAAGGGGGGAAGCAAAGTCTCCATCATTGAAGGCTTTGCTCGCTCGCCCCTCCCTATTAATGACTCGGCCGAGATTGTCGTCAAAGCAACTGGACCAAACACATTGATTGGCGGATCAACCCAGCCAAAAAACGTGAGCGCCTCGCGCGATACGGCTTTTTGGCCTACTCTTGCGGGATCGGAATAGTAGTTTCGTTCGTGAACCGGCTCTCATTCTATCTTCAATTCCTCTGCCGAAGTCTTTCTGATCTCTGATTGACCTTTCCCATTCCTTCTAACTAACCAAGGCGGTGGCCGAGGTAGAAAGAGATTGGACTCGCAAAGGTTTTGACCTTCATTCCGCTCCTTCCTTCATTTCTACTCATTCCTGGATTTTTGAAAGTGGTTTTAGCTCCTCCTGGACCACTAACTTACGGAATTCTGGCTGTTGGCAATGCAAGTTTGGTATTGCGGTAGGAAAGGGTAATGTGGGCGTATTTGATCTCCCGCTCCCAGAGATCAAAAGAGCTCATGCTATTCTGTGGATGGAAGGAAATTTTATTTCTCTTTCCTGTCCGAAATTAGGTTCTGCACGCCGGAAGAACTCTTTCCTCAATCTCTGATTCCACACAGCGGCCCACGCCGGCTTTGTGTGACCGCAGCGAGAAGCAATTGGTGCTGGTTTGTTTATTCTTAGGTTGAACAACTAGTCTTTATTGTATTGCATCCGCGGAGCATCATATAGGAGAGAGAAAAATGGGATCCGCTCAATTCATCAGATCGTTCTCCCGCCGAATAAAGAGTAATAAGATGATTGGACCACGGAGAAAGGTTCTGCTTTTTCAAGCTCCTAACTTTCTGTAACGAGCGACTGGTTCGAAGAAGCGAGAAAGAGCTTAACAAGCAGGAAGCCAAATCACTTAGTGCAACAAACACGTCTTGACCAGTTCTCTTTCTACTAAGCCTTGGTATGGCACATAGAAACATTGGGTGGGGCTCTTTGACAAGAAGAGGTTCTCAGTTGATGGACCGGGTGAGAGAGTTGCTTTCTGAACACCTTGCAATTAGGGAAAGACACTAGACTAGGTGAGCCTTACCACCCGGCCGAGACTGTAGGATCCTGAACTCCCACCAATTTAAAGTTGGAAACTCGCATTGCTAGCCCACCCAGTAAAAAGAGCCGGCGTGGGTCCTTCCCGCCGCCGCAATAAGAGCAACTTGATGCAGAAAGGAGCTTCAAAAAAGCCGTAGCGCGCTAGCGCCAGCAAACGGAGGCTTTCAAGCTGCAAACGAAGGCTGAGAGCCATCTGGCTCGAAAGCCGGAGTGCGCTAGCGCGCACTGTAGTTTTCGGAGCTGCTTGCTTTCTTTGTTTGAGGAGCTGGATCAGATCTAGAGTCATCACGCGAAATAAAGGATGGCTGGCGTAAAGCTCTTTCGCTTGGGCTTTGATTCAATGGCGGGTCAATATCAATAAACTGTTCTTTCTTGTTGTATCTTTTCGAATATGAGTTGTCGAGCCCTCTGCTATATCCGTTTTTGTGACAAATGCTTAGAATCTCCCCGTGGGCATCGGGGATAATAGGACCTCTCATCCAATATCTTTCTTTGTCACCGAGCTCCCACCAGATCGTATTCCGCAACACTCTATCCCGACGATGGAACAGTTTGAGTTCCCAACTGATCTAAATATTCCATCCAACCGAGTGGAATTAGTGAAAACGGCCTATTCGATTTCCGATTCAGAAGCACTTAATGATGATGAGTCGGTCGGCGCCAACTTGAGGGATTGAGAGCTCTATTCATTCCCAGGGGTGGGGTGGAAGACTATGGGCTTTCTTAATGCCATGCCTCTTCTACCGGTCTGCTCAACAGAAATTTTCCGGTGCGCTGGCTGGAAGGGGGTGGAATGTACACGAACGATAGCGGATGCAGTACGAAAACTTATGCGAGCGAGTGAGAGTTCCAGTGGAGAGGAGTGAAATCAAATGTAGCTACTCTTTTTCCCGGTCGAGTGGGTTACCTCAGGCCTCAAAGCAATAGATAGCTCGTATGCTGAAGCCTTCTTATTCATTTCCACCCGGTGCTGACCCAGCCATCTAGAGGAGGTTTAGGATTGGCAAGATTTAGGGCGATCAATCGAGCTATAGAAAGAAGGGTCTCCAGGAAGCTCTCCTTAGCAGGGTTCAGAATGAACACTCGACTATAAGGTTTGGGTGCAAAGAGGGTATACAGGGGTGCCTGCCCCTGGGGGAAGAATGACCACTGGGGCCCCCGTCCCAGGGGTTGGCTTCGCCTTCGTTACTAGTGCAGATGGATCTCGATATGCAGCCTTCACTTGGTCAACTGAATTCACACCCAGGATTGGAGGGAGCTGCTGCTTCAACTCGGTCAAATGCAACTGCTGGTATTGGTGCTACTTAAACCACCTATGTTGCTGGGACTGAAACTGCGACTGGCAAATCTACTACTGATGGATCAAACACTGGATTTTTCACTGGAATGGAAATGGATTCAAGGTAAACGACTGACTCTGGATCTAGATATGCATATTGAATTGGATCTGCTTCGGCTCCTTCTAGGTTCTTTCCTGCGACTTTTGATTCAAATTCCATCTGGTTAACTGGCTGCGGATTCAGAGATTCTTACTCATTTCCAACTTTCCTATGAATGAGTTTCTGCCTCAGCTGCTTTTTATGCTCTCCATACCTTCGTCGCTGCCTTCGCCTACGCGACTACTGTCTCTGCTGCTCCTGCTCGGTCAACACCATCAACTACTAGTGCCCCTCCTGCCCGCTTCCGGAACTGGAACTTGGACTGATGGAACTCTTTCCCTTGCCTTTGGGACTGCTGCCTGCCCTGCTTCCCTCTTGCTTGGAATTCACTGCTCTCTCCATTCACTTCAAAGATGAAGGAGTCTATTTCTTCATAAAGGGAGTATACTTCATACAGATAGTCGACGTCAAGCCTATACAGTTTGGAAGGAGGACTATCTCAATACCTGAACAGACTCCTCTCATTGGTTTGGTTGGTTATCCTCTGACTGGCTTGCGGCGCTTTCTTCGAGCTGTCCATCCCTATTTGCCCCGGATCCCCCCGTGCCGTGGTCCCACTGCAGGTAGCCACCCGTCTTGTTGCAGCTTTTCGTCCGTCCATAATAGCAAACTCGCCTTTGTTTGCTCTCCGCATCGTCAGAGCGCCCCGCCCCGGGACGTTGGCTGCTGTGTACGAAGATTGGGCTAGGCCCGCACTTGTTCCATCCAGCCCAGCCCGAAGTCGTACAATTCTGGTTCAATCCATAAACTGGTCCCCCCTAGCCTCGGTATTTGACCACTCGACCGATCGACTAAAACCAATTCTTCTTGGAAAAGGTCGATCGATGAGTTGTTTCTTCTCCCCTCAATTCGCGGAGGGCTCCTTCATCGCAACGATTCTTCCCCGTTCAAGAAGAACTGTTTTCGTGATCGAATTACGAAATAGATATACGAACTGTATAGGATCATTCGCTGGAATGGGATAAGTGATTCTTTTATGGGATCCCAATGGGATATTCGAATCCACTGAAGATGCAATAGGTATTTGTGATCGATCAGCTTCAAGTATGACCGAGGACTTTCTATCTGCATCCATAATAACTACACAATCTGGTTGTTGGTTCGACCCGAAATTTATCTTCTTGTTTCTCGAACGGATTTTTTTCGGACTTGAACAATTGGTCAAAAAACCCCCGATCCTCCATTGAGAATCATTGATACAGCCGATTCTCGTCGCCATTTGTTCCATTATCTCATCGAATAACGAATTGGTATTTACAAAGAAGGAACGGCCTTTTTGACGAAAGGGAGATCCTATAAAATTACAAGCGTTTCGTAAACAAATCAGTGTTTTGTCTGAATCGAGAATAGCAATTCCATTTCTGGAACCACAGATATAGACTTTGAAATGGTGAGCAGCTACCCGACGGCCTAGATGTGCGTTCGTACTCAGTAATTTTTGAATAACAATAGAATGGATTGTCATTTTTGTTTTAGTTTCTCGAGTTGGCTCAGGTGGTTAGTTTAGTAGAGAAGAGAATGGGTTCGCCGAGTAAGAATTAAAAAACGATGCTTCAAAAAGATAGTGGTAAGAATGAAACTTCAACCGTCGTTTGTTTGTTCTCTCGGAATACGGATGAGATCAGAGACGCCATCATTGGGGCAAACGATGCAATAGCTTCGGTTAGAGCAAAGCCCAAAATGGCATAACCAAATGATTGTTTAGCCAATGATGGATTTCGCGCCACGGAATGGATCGAGGAACTAAGGACGTTTCCAATACCGACAGCTGCTCCCGCTGAAGCAATTGTAGCTGCTCCGATCATTCCTCATTTTCCTCGTCCGTGTTGTCTACTTCCGCTTCCCATTTGGCTTTTACTTGGAGAGCGCGCGTGAACCACACGCTCTCCGACCCTTTCTCCCTCAAATCCGTAAGGACACGTCGAGTTTTATCGATATCCAAGGTATCATCGACGATCTCAAAGATAAGAGAGTCGTCTTTTAGGAGAAAGTTATTTACCTCAAAGAGGTCGAGCAGCTTGTCTGCTAACTCACGTTGAACGGCCTCAACTTCTATTTTCCGTTCGGCCGGAGTGGGGTGAGAGCGTCAAGCCCTGTCTCCCTCGAGGAGGGAAGTTGTCTCTACGGTTCTCTGCCCCTCTTCGCAACCGACATTAGAATTGCTTCCTACACTAGCAGTCACCTCTGCCCCCTCTTCTCCTCCTTCTTCGTCATTATTGTCGCAAGTGGAAAGGATGATGGGTGGAAGAAGAGGCGGAAGCCCCATCCAGGAGAGCATGAAATTACAAATCAAAAAAAGAAGAAGATGGGTCAACTGTGAAAGCATGAGGAGTTTTAATTTGATGTAACTGTTTAGATTTTGTCTCGGATAAATCTTTCTCTTAATAGATCTCTTCTTGTTCCTCAATCCTCGGAGAATGAGGCGTTGTATTGTAAACATTTTCATCCTGCCTCCTCCTCTTATATTATAGATGGCCAACTCCCCTGTTTCCATGTTCAATTACGGACATCTGCATCTTTTGATAGACTGAACACCAACGCAATCTCGATGATGAAAAAAAAAATGACCAGGTTGCGATCAGAGCCCTACCGGGTAACCCAGCTTTGGGGGGGCCCTCGGGCTAGACTAACTACAGCTACATCTAGGCGGTACTCGTTCTATGGTCACTCTACAATGACCCCGAAAGGATGAGTGTAGTTCACGAAGTGAACGGAACGCTTTTAGTGTTTTCAGAGCCTCGAAGAGGAAGACCTTTCAAAGAGTTGTTTGCATGAGTTCCATTAGTAGTGAAGGGAAGTTGCTTTTAGCCTCTTGGCTACTTAAAGTCTTATATGACTGCGCTTGAGTTGTTACCAACCCAGTAAGCAATCTTTAGACACTATATCAAATGAAACCACTCATTTGACTTTAACCAAAGAGCACTGTATACCACATCGACATAATATAGAGGCCGTGGTATCTCTCCCAAAGGAAGAGGTACAGGCTCTTGCCTTACTAAGTCATAAGCACGGAACATACGACCGTACTTATTAAACCTGTTTAACTGCTCTTTTCGAGCTGGCCGGAAGACAAAAGCCGGAGGATCTAATAGTACATCGCATGATATAGAGTCATCAGATAATGCGTTAAGATACCACTTATAGTAGGCTAACATGGATTCCATCCAGCGAGCCACCATCTTGCGTTCAATGAGGAATTGAGTATCCTCACTGACATTCCCTTCTAGAGATTTCATTAACTTTTCACTAAAACCCCAGTCGGGTTCGCAAGATTCTATAAGAAACCACCTTACTTTTCCAACCTGATAAGGTGAAGGAATAAACCCTTCAGGGAAACCTAACCAAATCAGAAAAGGAAGAGGGCAGATACCAGATGGCGAGAAAGCCACAATGACATGTCTAAACCAATGTCGGTTATAATTAGGGTGAAAGTGGTTGGGTGAGGACGAGTATCGTCGGAAACCCGCGCCTCTTAACCGCAAGCTCACTTGCAAAGACCTAATGTCTAATGAACGACATACAGGCATCCAAGCGATCGAATGTCGACAAGAGCGCAACATTTTCACGCTCACTGGAGACAAGTCTCGCTGTTTCACTATGAATTATGAATTTCTTTGCAAATTCAAAGCAACCTGTGTGAAAAATCAGGGATTTTTGTTTTGATACCTGAACTCCCAACTGATTAATGATATCAAGATACCTTTCTGCCACCCTGGGGTCTGCGATGACTATGTCATCACCCAGTAACGCAACATTTGAAAACTTAGCCTGAGGGTATACCTGTTCAGCCGCAAACCACACCATAAAGTGATGAGTTAACGCGAACAAAGGCCACGAGGACAGAAATCCTAGGGGCTGGCCAGTTTCAAACCTTACCAACTTACTTGATTCAGGGTCTCGTCCAGGTGAAGATCTGCAGCTGAAAACGTGAGTTCCCAGCCCAGACCAAACCCAAGCGAAGGCCACTAAATCATTGAACTATGCCCTAATTATTTCCCCCTGAACCGATAAAGGAAATCGGTCAGTCGCTGAAGAAAGATCGAAGCTTCTAAATTTACTTAGATGCATGATCCTCTTTAACGGCGCCAACTGATTATATGTACCATCCATTGGAATGTTCCTCAGGACGTTCATACGCAGGTCTTAATAGAGCTTGCTTGACGGAGTTAGGTATGGCAAAGGTTCGCACCTTACCTGCACCCTCCATTTTAAAGGCAAGCCTTCCAGGTGTAAAGTGAGATAGAAGATAATCATCCTTCCACTCAGCAGATCCAAGTTTTAATAGACCGTGTTTATAAGCATGATCTATTAAAGACTTCAAACCGGCAGCTGCCTGATAGTAACGATTACGAGGATGATCCTCGGTAAGATCGCCTCGATAGAGGTCGTCTGACCAAGGAAAATACAAATAATCGTCTGGAAGCTCTCCCTTACTCGGAAATAGAGTATAAGGAGGAGTGAAAAGACTGAAAGTTGGTTGGACATTCCAACTAGCCCACTTTGTATTTTCCCATAAGAAAGGCCAAATACGGCCTACATGCGCCTTAGAATTCGCCTTTGGTGGATTTCTTATACACCTATCCCAAAGAGATAAGGTGAATAGATCCCAAAGACTTCTATTGAAAGGGTCATCTAATTTGATATTTAGATTCAAAGGATTTCCCTTTAGCCGGACGGCACTAGCAGACCACATTGGTAACCATTTGAAACCCAAATTCATAGGAATTTGGGTATATACCTTTCCGCTAATTCCACTGCCTTCTCCCTGATGTCCACTATCAGGTCAGCAGGAAGAGAGGTAGGTGGCGAAACTATCGATTTATATTGATAGTTCATCTTCTTTCCAACTAAGATCAGTTTAGAAAGAGAGAGGTAGAATTTCACAATTCTATCACCACGATCTCCTTTCATTGAAATGCACTTTCTATGAAAGGATGGAATGCAGCGAGGTAAACCAGTTCTTGTTAGGCTAACAGGAAATGGGAGCGCCTCATGTTTGTCGAAAGAATCAGCGTAGTACCTTTGCAGGCACACTGCTGAAGCTTTCAAATACAAAGCAAGAGACAGCCAACCACATTTCTTGCGTCTAGCAAGAAACCACCTACTAAATAGGTATACCGCTATACAGTGCTCCTTGGAAAGATGTCTAAAGATGCATAATTTCACTTTATTTAAAAGTCCAATTATGCGTCGAGTGATTTCCAAATCACTCCGCCATGAGCGCACACTGAACCTTTCCATAATATTAAATAAGCATTTTTTAATCATGTTATGCTATTTTCCCTAGTCGTTGTACTCGTCAATTTTAGGTGTAATAGACGATATTATACCTAAAGTTGTGAGGACGATAGGGAGACGGTATAACATGTTTGAAAGGAACAGTGAGAGCTCACCTCGCCCTATTCCGGGAAAGTTTGCTTCCCAGAGGGGGGGGCGCCAAGGACTGTCGATCCTCGGTATTTCGCACTGATTGGACCTTACGGTCCAATAAGCGGAAACCGAACGTTATTAGCACTATACATCGCTGCCAGTCCCAACGCGTTCTTCTGGACAACCAGAAACGAACTCCCGTTGTAGGATTGATTGAAAGAGAGACGCTCATGGTGTGCGGAAGCTAACAAAGCTTCCCACCCTGGATAGTGTGACACTATCCACTGGTGCCTCTTGGCTACTTTTACATAGAGCATAAGAGCATTTATTTGTAAAAAAAAATAAGACCAAGTTTACGAATATTATTTAAACGAGCGTAATGGATATGACCTAAACGCTTGTGCAAGAGCTAAAAGGGCGCAGAATTGAGTCTGGAGATGGACCTGGAATCAGGAGCGCTCATTGCAAGGCTGTAGAGACGCCCGCACTTCTTCCCTCTTCTGATCTCCTTCCCTGTCTTGAAATCCTTCACAATACAGTCCACAGGATGAAACTCGAATGCCCAGAGCTTATCTCCAGCAAGTTGAGCTACAGATATAAGATTTTTTTCCACCCGAGGTACATACAATACATAACATTATGAGAAAAGTCTGATGGCTCAAGAGCTACAGTACCAATACGATGAATGGTAAGAGCAGTATTCTCCCCTGTGAAGACTTTTCGATTACCTTTATATGGAGCAGAGTCAGTGAAAGCATAGGGGCTGCCTGTCATATGATTGCTGGCCCCGTATCATACAGGTACTGTCAGAGGGAGAATCTATGCTCATGGCTCCAAGCTGATGTTGAAGGTTGTCAGTAGAAGGCTAGATTGTAGCGCATAGAACATCGAACAGCAAGATGGCCAGGTTTGCCACAAAGTTGGCACAAGCAAGGTGGAAGCTCCACGTCCATTTGGATGAGCTCCAAGTATCCCACGAGAACATGATTCAGAGGGCGTCCAGGAAGGATCATTACTAGTCCAGTTGGAGTTGGCGACCACGCCCTCGGCCCTGCCCTCTGCCACGACGGCCACGTCCTCTAAAGGGTGGATTGTTGCTGACTTGGGCAATAAGAGCTTGATTAGGTGAAGATGCTGGGATGGAGGAATGATAACGAGCTTCTTCAGCTAGAAGAAGAGGTCGCAGCTCGTGCAGGGCGGGAACCCTTTCTCTACTGGAAAGAGAAGTTACAAACATTCGATAATCTTCACCAAGACCATTAAGAGTGATCATGACAAGGGCAGAGTCAGGCACTCCTTTCTTAATGATAGTCAGTTTATCATAAGGAAAATCAAGCGAAAGGATTTTGTTGAGGTACTCAGAAACTGTAATAGATCCCTTACTTTATTTGAAAGAGCTCAAGTTGAAGTTCTCGAGCCCTTTTTTCTTTGGCATAAATAGAATGGCAACTCATTTCAAATTTATTGAGCGGAGGTGAGGTCAACAACTTGGGCAAGGATCTCAGGCGATAGGGTAGCAAACAAAACAGCCAACCCATCCATAACTTTCATGTTTTTCTTGGTTCTAGTTCGTAAAAAAAAAAATGATAGATATAGTTCGTATATCAACTCTATGCTACTCCGCAAAAAGTGAGTTTACTAAACCAATGGACTCAGACTCAACAACTCAACTAAACAACAACTTAACTTAAGTGAAGTAAGTAACAAACAAACGTTCATTTCACTCCCTTAAGGCAAGGGAATGGGCTAGGTGTTCACTTAATCCGTGATATGCTTAACACACTCTCTCGAGAAGCTGGTGTGTTCTCATCTTTTTTGTTTGGAGAGGAGAAAAGGGTATGGTATGGATCCGTTTTTTGCAAAGGAACTGTACGGAGCGGAAAGGCACAACCTCAACCTAAGGTAAGGCCATTTCTGGGCTTTGGTTATATATCGTAT